TCCAAATTTATTGAAGAGGAATAAGGGACTTTATAAAAAAAAGACGCTATAATTATTCCGAAATAAGATAGACTAACGGAAAAAATTGCATCTTTCACAAACTCATACCATTCTATATAATTCTTTGATTTTTGATGTAAAAGGTTTATAGATGGAGCTAAGAATTTAGATAATATATCCGGATCCACCCCCCCTTGCTCTTGATTGACAGGAATTCCTATAGATCCAATGAACAAAGTAAATAGGCTCAATAGAAGTAGAGGGAATAAGATAGTATTGTCAGATTCACAAGGATAGGGATAAGGTTTTTTTTTATCAAAAGGAGTCCGCGTACTAGTCAAACTAGTAAGAAAGGGCCGTATCCTAGTTAGAAAATTAGCATCAATCCGATATGTACCTTTTGAGAAACTTTCACTAGTTAATAAACAAAAATTTTTGCTAATTCTTTTTGAAATTCCCTTTCCCCACAAAGATATTGAATAGAAGGGTATTTTTTGTTTACCACTATAATTTTGAAAATGAACATTTAAATGTCCCTCAAAAGTAATAAAATAGATCCGAAACATATAAAATGCGGTTAATCCCGCGGTAGACCAAGCTAGTAGTGCAAAAGTGGCTGAATACAACCAACTATCATTAAGAATTTCATCTTTAGACCAAAAGCAGGCTAAAGGTGGAATACCAGAAAGAGAAAGTGTACCTAAAAAAAAAGACGTTTTTGTAATTGGTATATGTTTTCCTAACCCTCCCATAAGAACCATATTTTGACTTTTATAGGGTGAATAGCCAACAAGCCTTTCCATTGAATGAATAATGGATCCCGATCCTAAAAATAACAATGCTTTGGAATAGGCATGAGTTATCAAGTGGAATAAAGCATTTCGATAAGATCCCATACCAAGAGCTAACATCATATAACCCAATTGTGACATTGTGGAATACGCTAAACCTCTCTTAATGTCTTTTTGAGCAAGAGCTAAAGTAGCTCCTAATAAGACTGTTATTATTGCTATCAACGAGATTAAATTCATTATGTAGGGTATAACTATGAAAAGAGGGAGAAGCCGAGCTACAAGAAAAATTCCCGCTGCTACCATAGTAGCTGCGTGTATAAGAGCAGAAATAGGAGTGGGCCCCTCCATAGCATCAGGCAACCAGACATGAAGAGGAAATTGTGCAGATTTAGCAATGGAACCAGCAAATAATAGAACAGCACACAAAGTAATAAATAAAGCATTTACTTCATTATTAGAAATCAAATTATTCACTATTTCGAATAAATCCTCAAATTCGAAACTACCTGTTATCCAATAAAACCCTAAAATTCCTACTAATAAACCAAAATCTCCTACCCGGTTAGTTACAAAAGCTTTTTGACAAGCATTTGCCGCAAGAGGTCGTGTGAACCAAAAGCCAATTAATAGATAAGAGGACATCCCAACCAATTCCCAAAAAATATAAATTTGTATCAAATTAGCACTAGTAACTAATCCTAGCATTGAAGTACTGAAAAAACTCATATAAGTGAAAAATTTCAAATAGGATTGATCGTAAGCCATATAATTATCACTATAAAAAAGAACCGTAATTCCAACGGTAGTGATTAATATTGACATAATAGAAGTAAGTGGGTCTAGCAAATAACCCAATTCTAAAGAAAAATCGTTGGTAATGAGCCAAGACCATACATATTGATAAATAGAATTACTATTTATTTGTTGAATAAACAGATTGGTAGAAAAAACCACGATTATACTTAACAATAAAACACTCTGAAAGGCCCACATACGACGAAACTTGATTGTTGTTGTTGGAAAAAGAAGAAGACCCAACTCTAGGAATATAGGAACGGGAAGTGGAATGAAGGGTATAATCCATCCATATTGATATGTTTGTTGCATAAAAAGTTTTTTTATTCTTAGTTTCCTAATTAATTTTTATTATTTCCAATTCACCAGATCTTACCTCTTTGATAGGAATAAGTAAAAGGGAAGATATGCACTAAGTAAAACTACTTAAATTCAGAATTTTTCTTATTTGTTTACTTTTTATTTATTTGTTTTTCTTCTAAATACTTGAACTATTCAACCCAAGAAATTACAATCGGCCAAATCTTATGAAACACAGTAATTTCTAGTTTTTGAAAGTGTAACATACTCTCTTGTACGATGTTCGAGATTGAACGGTTAAAGGTATTAAGGTAATAGAAAAGGAAATGCATTTTCAGTAAGAAAAATTTTGAATCTTATCCTTATTTGTATTTTTTATATTTTATCCCATCTAAATTCAATTTACAACACTGAAATTAGATAGAAAAAAATGCAAGGTTGGATTCTTTTTAGTTAGGAAATTTAAGCTCAACAATTTTTATTTCTCTTGCACAACCGATTTGCTGGATATAGGGTTTACTAAAAAAGAGTCGCGAATAAGCATACGCATTTTAACAAATTATTTTAACTCGATTCTCGGAAATATAAAAAGTGAAAACAAATCAAACCTTAGATATTTATATTATATTTCGTTTTTTTTTATGAAGGGAGTATTCATTCGAAAATAAGAAAATAAATCGAATGAGTATATGTATATGAATATAATAGGAAGGAAGAACTTCTTTTGAACACTACATGTCTTTCACATCCAACCAGAACAACAAGGAATTCTTTTTAAATGGCAGTTCCAAAAAAACGCATTTCTATATCAAAAAAGCATATTCGTAAAAATATTTGGAAAAAGAAGGGATATTGGACCGCTTTAAAAGCTTTTTCATTAGGTAAATCTCTTTCGACTGGAAATTCAAAAAGTTTTTTTGTGCAGCAAACAAAAAAAAATAAATAAGAAAGTTAGAATAGTCTGAATGCATTCAAAGATTAACTGATTTTTTCTTTATTAAATCAACTCATTCGGTAATGGAAATTGTCAATTTTATAGGAAATAGAAAATGAAACTCAGCTTACTCTTTTATCTTTTATTTTCGAGTCGTCAATTTTAGATTATTTACTAAATTCAGTAAAAAAAGAACCAATTCTTTCCCTTTTTTTACTGAATTTAGTAAATATAAATATGCTCTTTGATAAATTTGATAAAAAATCTAAATGTTTCTGATAAACGAATGAACACAAGAAAAGGTTTTTTTGCGCGGATTTTTACATTTCCAGAATGGGGAAGCTTAGTTTCCTCGTCAACACATTTTTTGTTACATTTACTAGAAAAATACGAAAATTTTTCGTTTTATCTCTCTTTTTTTTTTCTTTTCTCTTTTTAATAGACTTTAGTAGACTATCGATGTTTTCAGGAGGGGTCCTAAGATATTAAGATATTTCGTTAATTGAATTAACCAATAAACTTAACCAACAATTTAAAATACTTTCGAATAACTTTATTATTTTTCGATTTGTAGAAATTAATATATAAATTACTCATATATCTCCTATTATCAACTCAATTAAATCAAGAACTTAGTAAGAACTTTTAATAAGAACAATTTATCTAATTTGGATGTCTTCTTTTTCTATTTTTTCTTCATTGATAACCTAAAAAAATTCTTTTGTTCCTTTTGATTTCTGAAATTAAGGAAAAGATAAAAACATTAAAATTGAAAAAGTAAAACAAAACTATTCTTGAGTTCTATCTCTTGGTTGACTCTTGATTACGATTTTAGATTCGAATTATCTAGTTAGAATAAAATTCTAGGGGAGCCGAAAACCCACAAAAACCCCCAAGTCCCTAAACTAACTAACGTAGAAATCCCCATTTGAACTAAACAAAAATTTATTTAATATTTAATAAATTGATACTTTTAAAGTCTCGACGATTTTTTAATAATTGACTATTATAAGTTCAACACAAGCCGCTATGGTGAAATTGGTAGACACGCTGCTCTTAGGAAGCAGTGCTTGAGCATCTCGGTTCGAGTCCGAGTAGCGGCATGTCATCTTTTAAAATCTTTTAAAAAGGAAAAATGGATTCTATAATTAATTCAACTCTTGAGTTGTATTTAGGCAACGCGTTTTTTAAGATTTTGTATGATATTTTTAACCTTAGGAACCTTAGAACATATATTAACTCATATTTCCTTTTCAATTCTTTCGATTGTAATTATAATTCGTTTAATAAACTTTTTTTTTGTAGATGAGGTGGTACAATTATCTCATTTATCCGAAAAAGGCCTGCTAGCTAGTTTTTTCTGTATAACAGAATTATTGGTTATACGTTGGATTTATTCAGGTCATTTTCCACTAAGTGATTTATACGAATCATTAATCTTCCTATCATGGAGTTTTTCTCTTATTCATCTAGTTCTGTATTTCAAAAAAAATAAAAATTTATTAAGCCCAATAACGGGTTCAAGTACTGTTTTTACTCAAGTCTTTTCAATGTCAGGGCTTTTAACGGAAATACACCAATCTTCAATATTAGTACCTGCTCTTCAATCCGAGTGGTTAATAATGCACGTAACAGCGATGATATTGGGTTATGCGTCCCTTCTATGTGGATCATTATTATCAGTAGCACTCCTAGTTATTACATCTCGAAAAAGCATAACTATTTTTTTTCTTTTTTATCAAAGTCATTTTTTAGTACGTGATTCATTTACCTTTGGTAAAATGGAATACATCGTGGAAAGAAATAAGCTTTTTAAAACCCAAAAAAAGGATTTTTTTTTCGCCAAGAATTATTACAGGTCGCAATTGATTCAAGAATTGGATTATTGGAGTTATCGGGTTATTAGTTTAGGATTTCTATTTTTAACCATAGGTATTCTTTCAGGAGCAGTATGGGCTAATGAAGCATGGGGATCGTATTGGAATTGGGACCCAAAAGAAACGTGGGCTTTTATTACTTGGATCATATTCGCGATTTATTTACATATTCGAACCAATCGAAATTTGCAGGGAGAAAATTCCGCAATTATAGCGTCTATAGGCTTTCTTATAATTTGGATATGCTACTTTGGGGTCAATCTATTTGGAATAGGGTTGCATAGTTATGGTTCCTTTCCTTTAGCATATAATTAAATTCATGAATGTATCTTACGACTACAACAGAGTATGCGCATATAAAAATTTTGTGTGAACCGACACACGAATCGTATGAATCGATACAATATTGTATTGATTCATACGATTCATATTAATATAGGTTTCAGTTTTCTTTATTTAAATTTAAAAATGACTTATTAGAAATTTCTAAAACTTTTTAGTTTTAGTGTCGAATGAACGATTTTCAAATCATAGCATTTTTAAGTTTAGTTATGAAAACCATTTCTAAAATAATTAGATAGAATTATTTCGACCCTGTCAACCGACAGGGAAAAAAGGAAATCGGGGTACATACCAATACTTAGGACGGGTAAAAAGAGAGAAATTGAAAGAAATAACTCTCGTGGTCCGGAATCAAAAAAAGAAGAGTTTTGAGCATTAAAACTAAAAAGCTTGTATCCATAGAACATCTGTCGTGACAGAGATAATGAATAAATAGGAGTTAATACGATTCCAATTGCCATTAGAAAAGTAATTAGCATTTTTGGCAGTAAAAAAAATTTTTGGCTGGTAATTATTCCAAAAAAGACTATCAATTCAGCAACAAAGCCACTCATACCCGGTAATGCAAGCGAAGCCATCGAAAAGCTACTGAACATCGTGAATACTTTTGACATTGGGATAGCTATTGCGCCCATTTCGTCAAGACAAACAAGACGTATTCTATCATAAGTCGTCCCCGACAAGAAAAAAAGTGCAGCACCAATAAATCCATGAGATAGTATTTGTAAAAGAGCCCCATTAAGCCCTGTATCACTTATCGAACCAATTCCTATAATTATAAAGCCCATATGGGATATAGACGAATACGCTACTCTTTTTTTTAAATTCCGTTGGCCAAGAGATGCTGAAGCCGCATAGATTATTTGGATTGTGCCTGCTATTACTAACCAAGGGGAAAACAGATAATGGGTGTGAGAAAAAAATTCCATATTGATACGAATCAATCCATACGCTCCCATTTTTAATAAGATTCCAGCTAGAAGCATACAAGTACTATAATGTGCTTCTCCGTGGGTATCTGGTAACCATGTATGTAAAGGTATAATCGGCGATTTAACAGCAAAAGCAATAAAAAAACCAATATAGAATAGTATTTCTAAGGCCACAGGATACGAACGATTTGCTAATGTTTCAAAATTTAATATTGGCTCATTAGAACCATATAAACCCACACACAGAACTCCCATTACTAGAAAAATGGAGCCTCCCGCGGTGTACAAAATAAATTTTGTAGCCGAGTACAGGCGTTTCTTTCCTCCCCACATGGATAGAAGTAGATAAACGGGAATTAATTCTAACTCCCACATGATGAAAAAAAGTAAAAGGTCTCGAGAAGAAAATGATCCTATTTGCGCGCTGTACATTGCTAACATCAGGAAATGAAATAATCGAGAATCTCTAGTAACCGGCCAAGCCGATAAAGTAGCTAAAGTGGTGATGAATCCTGTTAGTAAAATGGGTCCTATGGAAAGTCCATCTATTCCTAATCTCCAATGGAAATCAAAAAAACCGACCCATTTATAATCCTCCACTAGTTGGATTAATGGATCATCTGGTTGGAAATGATAACAAAATGTATAAGCGATTAAAAGGAATTCTAAGGTGCATATACAAAAGGTATACCATTTAATGATCCTATTTCCTCTGTGTGGAAAAAAGAAAATTAAGGAACCCGCCGATATTGGAAAAACTACAATTAGCGTTAACCAAGGAAAAAAATTCGTGGTAAAGACAAGATATACTTGGACCAGAAAAACCAGTGCTCCTAATATTCTTATGAGCACTGATTTTGTCGGTAAAAAGAAACTAAAATGGGTTCAAGTCTAGTTTTCTAGAGCATATTAATAAGCTAGCCCCATACTTCGAGTTGTTTCATGCCATAAATAAACTCGAACACTCAAGAAATCTGTTGGACAGGCAGATTCACATCTTTTACAACCAACGCAGTCTTCTGTTCTTGGAGCAGAAGCGATTTGTTTTGCTTTACATCCGTCCCAAGGTATCATTTCTAATACATCGGTTGGGCAAGCTCGGACACATTGAGTACATCCTATACATGTATCATAAATCTTTACTGAATGTGACATTGGGTTTATACATTTTTGAACGTTATAAGATTCCGATCTGGTAATCTTAGAAACAAACCATACATTTAGATATCAGACGAATCAACAAGTTGTCAGAATTTTTGAATCAATCTATTTCTGGATTGCTTTAGTAGACAAGGCCAAAATACTTTGATTTAGTCTAGTTTTTTAACCAAGACCATACCTTAACCTTAATGTATTAACTATATGAATTCGAATTTATTTATTTATTTTTGTATTTAGTTATTAATAGAATATTATTGAATATTTCAAATTTATATAATAAATGAATTAATACTCGTATTCAACAAGTTGGATTCGTTAATACGAAATATAATAAATACTACTTACTCAGCAAATTGGATTCGTTAATACAAGTTGATTTTCGATTACGATAAATTGCTGAAACAATAGCCGGTCCAATAGCTGCTTCGGCGGCTGCAATAGCTATAACAAAAATTGATAAGATTTCTCCCTTTAATTGACGATTATCACAAAAATTAGAAAAGGCTACAAAATTCATATTAACTGCATTCAGTATAAGTTCAAGACACATAAGGGCCCTAACCATATTTCGACTTGTGATTAATCCATAGATGCCTATACAAAATAAATAGGCACTCAAAACAAGTACATGCTCTAGCATCGTTAAGCAACTCCCTCTAAATCTCATTATTTTTCTTTTTAATCGAAAGAAGAATTCAACCAATTCGATTGAATCACATATAACAAATATGCAAATTTTTCATTGAGAATTTATTATTGTTATTGACTTATTGACGAGCTACAGCAATGGCGCCTATTAAAGCAACTAAAAGAATTATTGAAATAAGTTCAAATGGAAGAAAAAAATCTCTTGATAAATGAATTCCAATTTGTTGACTATTAATTATCAAATCTTGCTCCACAATCTGGTTTGATCTTGTAGTCCAAATAATCCCGTACCATGACATATCCGGAATAGTAGTAATTAGTGAAATAAAAAGACTTGTGGAAACCATCCAAGTAATTCCATCCCCAACCGTCCAAGGATTAAAATATTTGGAATATTCTGAACCATTCATGAACATCACAGCAAAAAGAATTAAAATATTTATAGCTCCCACGTAAATCAGTAGCTGCGCAGCAGCTACAAAGTAAGAACCCAGTAGAATATAGATTAAGGATATACAAATCAGAACCAACCCCAGCGAAAAAGCAGAAAAAATTGGATTGGGAAGTAATACGACCCCTAAACCCCCTAAGATCAGACTTGATCCCAGAAAGACTAAAAAAAAATCCGGTATTGGTTCGGGTAAATCCATCGAATAAAAAAAAAAAAAAATCGAGGTATTTCATGACTTTATTGATCTGACCAGGAAAAACAGAAGAGACTCCATTTGGTTTATGTTTATGATACTTCTTAAGTTAACTAAACTTAATTAAAACTAAATGAAAGTTGAGTGGGTGTGACTTGATGTAGGTAGTGTTCTTGGGCATTCTAATTAAACCCCCGAAAAAAGAATTTGAAAATAGAAAATCATTACTCTAATATATAAATATTTGAAATACGTATTAAATGAATATAAGATTTTAGCCAATATCGTGATTGATCAAACATTGACCAAACAAAAGCTTCTTCTTGTCTTTTTAGATCCAATCCAAAGGGAGCCTTTCTATTTATATATATTTGTTTGATTTACTAGTTATATAGTTCTAACTTATTGGTCATTTTTTTTTTGAATCAGAGGGTTTATACATTTTTTATTTGAGGTGAATTCGAAATTGTTCGAATTGTGTAATCACCAATTACTGATGTCGGTAACCGACCTAAAGCAATTTGATTATGATTCAATTCATGACGATCATAAGTCGAAAGTTCGTATTCTTCAGTCATTGATAAGCAATTTGTCGGACAATACTCGACACAATTACCACAAAATATGCAGATTCCAAAATCAATACTGTAATTAAACAATCGTTTCTTTCGAATATTACTTTCCAATTTCCAATCTACAACGGGTAGATCCATAGGACATACACGAACACATACTTCACAAGCGATGCATTTATCAAATTCAAAATGAATGCGGCCCCGGAAACGTTCTGATGTGATCAATTTTTCATAAGGGTATTGAATAGTTATTGGTAAACGATTCACATGAGACAGAGTAATTGTAAAACCTTGACCTACGTACCGGGCGGCTCGTATTGTTTGTTGACTATAATTCATCAACTCAGTTAACATAGGAAACATATTATGAATATGGATAAATTCAATTGCTTCTTTCTCTTGTTTGAGACAAGTCATCAATAGAGACTATTCTAATACCTTATAGCGAAAGAAGTTGAGGCGAGGTTGTTAATAATAGATTACCTAGAGAAATAGGTAAAAGAAATTTCCAACCAAAATTTAATAGTTGGTCCATTCGCAGCCTTGGTAAAGTCCATCTTGTAGCAATAGGAATGAACAAGAACAAATAAGTTTTACCTAATGTAATAAAGATACTGATTATTAGTACAAAGACTTTCCCCTGTTTATTTCTGATAAAAATGTCAGGAACAAATAGATAGGGAATTGAAAGATTCCAACCTCCGAAGTAAATAACTGTTATAAATAATGACGAAACTAGTAGATTAAGATAAGAAGCAAGGTAAAATAAACCAAATTTGATGCCGGAATATTCGGTTTGATAACCGGCTACTAACTCTTCTTCCGCTTCTGGTAAATCAAAAGGTAATCTCTCACACTCGGCTAGAGCAGAAATAAAAAAAATGAAAAATCCTATAGGTTGACGCCACAGATTCCACCCCCAAAAACCATATTTTGACTGTGCTTCAACTATATCAACTGTACTTGAACTGTTAGATAATTATAGTCGATCAGAATTACACTGTTTCATCGCTATTCCAGAACCGTACATGAGATTTTCACCTCACACGGCTCCTCAAAGATTACAGGTAAATATAAGGACATCCTATTCTTATTAGAATTGATTTTTATAGTTTTTAGGATAGAGTTGAAATTTCTCCTAAGGTCCCAAATTAAATCAACGGAATTCTGGTTGCTAAATTTTTTTATTATTTAATAGTAATTCAAAAATGCTTCGGAATTGATCTTATCTTTTAATTTGATTAATTTCATGAATTGCCTCTTTCTTTGTTGATCAATAATTTAATCCTTGAATAAAAAAATCAAAAACTTTTTGTAAGAGCAACAAATAGATATTTCAACCTAGTATTTTCAATAACGAAAAAGAATTCGACTTTCTTATAACAAACTTATAACAAAAATAAAATAGATAAGATAAGCATATAAAAAAATAAGATAAGCATATAAAAAAGAAAGAAAAGATATCCTGGCTTTTATTCTTTTTTTCTTTGTTGACTTCGTCTATTTTATTTCGCTCCTATTCTCCTTTCTCATATAATGATATAAAGGGACTTTCCCAAAAGTAAAAGATTACTTCGTTCGTAATAGTTATTTTTTTAATCGACGGATAGGAGCATACTCTGAATCGGAATCGTGGGTAGTACTTCTTGATCATTTCTACTAATTAAAAGCCCAATTCAAATTCCTTTTATGTTTTTATGTATAAAAATGTTCTCACGGATAACTTAAAAAATCCCCATTACTAATCCTTTGTGTATCTTAGTCTTCCTAACCACCCACTCAATTTTGTTCAACCTGAATTTATTTTTGTATTTTAAATAAATAGACCTATGTACTAGATATAAAAAACTACAGAGAATCGATCTTTTAAACCCGCTTCAAGAAGTGATGAATAAGTAACCAATCTTGGGGTAAACGGTCTCTACTACTTATGTTTGCTTTTACTTAATCCTTGTACATAGGAAATGAGAATTCATCCTTTACTGCAAAATTAGAAGCTGTTTTCTTTCACCCATAGAACTATTGGCTTTTATTCATCAACCCGAATGATCAAAGAAAAATGAAAAAAAATATACTTAACTCATTTAACTTGACTTTCTTATTTTTTTTTTTTAGGTATTAGGGGGAGTCGAAATCCTTTATTTCACCGAATCGCACGTAGAGATATTGATAGTACACACAAAGTTAATGGTATTTCATAACTAATTGATTGAGCAGCGGCTCGTAGACCACCCAAAAAGGAATATTTATTATTTGATCCATATCCTGACATAAGAAGTCCAATGGGAGCAATGCTTGAAATAGCCATCCATAAAAAAACACCAACACTAAGATCGGCTAGAACAAGGTGGTAGCCAAAAGGAATTACTGAATAACTTAGTAAAATTGCTACGACTGCGACGGATGGTCCGATACTGAATAAACGAGCATCACCTCTAGATGGAATAAAATTCTCTTTGAAAAGAAGTTTTGTACCATCTGCTAGAGCTTGAAGAATTCCTAAGGGGCCCGCGTATTCAGGTCCAATACGTTGTTGTATACTCGCGGATATTTCTCTTTCTAACCAAACAATTACGAGCACACCTGTTATGATTCCTAATATAAGAGTCAAAATAGGGACAAGCGGCCATATGATTCCATATACCCCTTTAAAATTAATTAAGGAGTCAAATCTGTAAAAAGAGTTGATAGTTTGTATTTCTGTTGTATTCATTTTAACGATCAATTTCTCCCATAATGATGTCTATACTCCCCAGTATCGTCATAATATCAGCCAATTTCATTCTTTTAACTAACTGAGGAAGAATTTGCAAATTGATAAAACCCGGTGGTCGTATTTTACATCTCCAAGGAAAAACACTCTGATCCCCTATTAGAAAAATGCCCAATTCGCCTTTTGGGGCTTCGACTCTCACATAAAGTTCTTGTTTGGACAATTCAAAAGTTGGAGAAGGTTTTTTACTAATAAATCGATATTCAAAATCATTCCAGTCGGTATCTATTACTTTAGCAAAGCGCCGGATTTCTAAATTCTCATAGGGTCCCCCTGGAAGTCCTTCCAGAACCTGTTGTATAATTTTTACGGATTCTACCATTTCACCGATTCGTACTAAATAACGAGCTAATGAATCCCCTTCCTTTTGCCATTGAACCTCCCAATCCAATTCGTCGTAACACTCATAACGATCAACTTTACGAAGATCCCATTGGATGCCGGAAGCTCGTAGCATTGGTCCTGATAAACCCCAATTTAGTGCTTCTTCTCCACCAATAATACCTACACCCTCAACCCGTTCTAAGAAAATGGGATTACGTGTAATAAGCTTTTTATACTCAGCAACTCCCGCTAAAAAAAACTCACAAAAATCTAAACATTTATCTATCCAGCCATGAGGTAGATCAGCAGCTACTCCTCCGATACGAAAATAATTATGCATCATTCGCATACCTGTAGCAGCCTCGAATAGATCATAAATCAATTCTCTTTCTCGAAAAATAAAAAAGAAAGGGGTCTGTGCACCAATATCTGCCATAAAGGGCCCGAGCCATAACAAATGGGAAGCTAGACGACTCAACTCCAACATAATTACTCGGATATAACTAGCTCTTTGAGGTACTTGAATATTTCCTAATTGTTCGGGACCGTTCACAGTTATTGCTTCTGTGAACATAGTAGCTAAATAATCCCAACGCGTTACATAAGGTAAATATTGTACAATTGTTCGATTTTCCGCAATTTTCTCCATCCCTCTATGCAAATAACCCAATATTGGTTCACAGTCAACAACATTTTCGCCGTCTAGAGTAAGGATGAGCCGAAGAACACCATGCATTGATGGGTGGTGAGGACCCATATTTAGTACCATAAGGTCTTTTCTTGTAGCCGGACCAGTCATAAGTTGTTTATTGAGTCATTCTTCCATGAATTACTGAAAGTGAAAAGAAAATACTAAAAATTTAAAATCAAAAATTCGAATTAAGGAATAAAAAAAAAAGAAGCACTTAAAACAACATGAATTTTTGAATTAACGAATTTTTGTCTCTCTAATACTCAATTGACCTATTAATTCTTTATAATGTGCTCCGTTTTTTTTTGACAAATAAGCCAAGAGTCGTTGACGTTTTCCTAAAATTTTTCGCAACCCTCTCTGAGATAAATAATCTTTTTTGTGCAATTCTAAATGTGAAGTAAGCCTCCGTATCTTATTGGTAAAACTGAATATTTGAAATTCAACAGACCCTCTGTTTCCTTCTTTAGAGCTAACCGAAATAAATACTTTTTTGATCATAAAAGATTTTCCCTCTTCCAATTTTTTTAATGGTATGGATTTGACTGATGAGTAATAATAATGTTAGTAATTTTACTGTGGTATATGCAATGTAGTATATACAACAATTTGAATTTCTTTATTTATTTATGGGCTAGGGATATCGAATTCAAAATTCAATTTTATTCAGAAAGGCCTAAGTACTTTTTTGCATTTCCAGCCGCACATAATGTAGACCTAAAATAAAAAAGATTCTGTTAATTGATTTCTAGGTCTAATTAATACGTTAGTTATTTTAGAATCATATATTCGATAAAGTGGCACACGCACAAATCTTTTTGTTCTCGTATACCTTATAGGATAGAATAGATCTAGGAAAACCGGGCTACCAACAACGTTTCAGCCTGGGATACATATATATCCTTAACATACTGAAACGACTCCCATTATTTGTATCAAACCAATAGCGATTCATACAAGCTAAATCTTCTAATCGATAATTAGGCCAAGTAAAAAATTTGACTTTAATTAATTCATTCTTTTCTTTATCAAGATGCTTATGTTTGTTCAAAAATTGACTACAGCTGCCCGCCTTGTTAAATACTGGATTTGTATTCGTTTTTTTTGAATTGAAACAAATTTTAATTCTAAATTCTCTACGATATTTATGAGGTAAAATGGTTTCAGGAACAAGGAAATCAAAAACATTCTTATCAATATCTGCTTGTTCCGGGTATCCTTGATCATTTTTTTGCTTACTCTTATGAACCAATGAAATAGATAAAGTTTGATAGAGAATAAAATGTCCATCGTTTTTTACAGACAGACGAGCGGGTTCGATAACTAATAGCCCTTTTTTGACCGATTCTACAAAACTAAAATTCTTCTGAATTAACAATATATCCAAGGTCATTTCTCTTCGCTGAATCGAAGATATAGTAATTTTTCTTGGATTTACCAGCCTAAGCAGTAGACAAAAAATTTTGATATTGTTGATCATTTTTTGATTCAAAGTGTCACCCCATCTCAATTGAAAAAGTGAATAACGTTTCAGCAATAAATCGCGTTCTACTTCTGTCTTTCTTTTAGATTTATATTGTTTTTTCTTTTTTTTATTCGGGGGTATAACACATTCAACTTCTTTATTGTCTACGATGTTTTTATTTTCCCGACGAACACTTTGATTTATATTCCTTCCTAAAAGAAGTACTTTACTTGATATAACCCAAGGTTTTCTTTTATATAGATTAGAAAGTATCAAAGATTCTGGGAAGAGCCAAAGATCTAGAGTTGAGATGGGATACTTTAGTATTTCCTCATTCATTCCCGTCCAATCTAAAAAGGTTTTGGGGGGGTTTGGTAACTTTATTTTAGGGTTTTTCGGGAGTGTGGGATACAAAAGGTTTTTTTTAGCAATTTTATCAGTTATTTGATAATTCTTAGCCTTCATCTTAGTATTTTGATTACTCTTGGTATCGATCTTGATCCAATACCCAACAACGATCTTTTGGTTAAGACCAAAATGGAGAGTTTTCCAATCAAAATATTTTCTATCGCTCTTTCCTATCTTTCCTATATAATTAGTAATAGGACTGTTTCCCCATATATCAAAAAAGTTGTATTTGTATTTATGCGTGTTTGAATTGTAATAACTATCGTGTTTTCTATTTACTTGCGTTTCAAAAGTTGATCCATAAATAGACGAGTCTCTTTTATTTTTATTTTCAGAATTACTAGATTGATATGATAAAAGATCATATCGAGAGTATTTTAGAAAATTCTCTTTTTGATTCCCTAAGGAATAGACTTCAACAGTGTTTTGTTTTTTGAACGAGATTAATCCATTTTTTTCGTATGAACCCCTTTTGTATCCCCGAGCCATAGGATTTGGATGTCCCCCTCTTTTGGATAGTAAGCTAGACCCTCGAATCTCAGCTAAATTGTATTGGTAATGTCGTTTTAATTTCTTTAACCAGGTTTTCCAGCGAATTCTGGAATAATTCAAGCGTTTCTTATGACTTAATTCCGAGTGAATTATCCCTTCAAAGGACTTCTTTCTTTTAGTCTTAACAAAAAAAGGAAGTCCATCATCGTGATATTTAAAAACAGATCTTTTATCAAAAGGAATACCTTGAGTTTGTGATAAGTTGTAAAATACATATGCTTGTGACAAGTAGGATAAGTAACAACATTTTTGTGAGTTTGTTTGATTCCTAATAGTATTAATTGACTTTTGTATAGTTGAAATAATCGAAATAAAGTGAATTGGATTTTCATTTTTTTTATTAACTCTTTCTTCATTTGCTTCATTACTATTTATCAATTTATTGTTATTGAAAAATTTATTTATTGAACCGAGAAAAAGTTGTTTAATGAGTTTGGAAAGATTAATGATAGACAAAAAAGGATTTGTGTATATTCTTTCAAAAAATAAATTTTTAAAGAAATAGATTTTGGAGATTAATCGAAGATTTCTCCGTTTTATTGTTTCCAAAAGATTTTTTGAAGATTTTAATCTTTTACCTTTAGAACTTCTTTTGTTAGCACTAATAAAAATTGCTGTGTTTTTTTTTTTATCTCTTGTCATTCGTTCTATTTGATTCCGGATTGTGATTGCCCTAGCAGCCAGATCCTTGATTTTTTTTTCTGTCGTTGTCCGATTTGAGGGTTGAATTTGACTACTAAATGATTCAGGAATTATCTTATTGATACTTGTAGAATCAGAATCTTTGTTGTTTTTTGTTTGATTCGATTTATAGATCTTGCTTCCATCAAAAAAAAGCATTGGGTTTAATTTTGAAAATACTCTTATTTTTTTTTTTTTTAAAAATAAATGTTGTATAACCCCATTTTTTATTTGTTTTGAAACTAATTTTGTATTTTCCCGTAAAGTTTTTCGAGTCAAGAAATAAGTATTTTTCGATTTTCCAATCTTTGTTTCCAATTCCTTAAAAATAGGTTTAAAAAAGGAAGATCGTTTTCGGGGAGAACCAAAAGGAAGATCGGTTTCCATTCCCAAAACTGTTAAAAAACAAAAATCATTTATTTCTTTTTTGTTTTGCATTAGATTTCTATGAGAGAGTCCTAGTTTAGACCTGTGCCAAGGTTTCAGGCAGAAAGGAAATAGGATTTTTATCTGAATACCATCTCTTAACCAATTTATCGGAAATTCAGTTTCCGATAATTGAATACCATTATAGGTACATTTAATATGCCGTTCTCTTTTCCATTCTTGTAGATCCTCAAACCATTCAGGAACTTGCAATAAAACCATACGTCCAATATTTTTTGCTATTATCAATGAAGGCAATAGAATATATTTTCTAAAATTCGATTGAGTTAGTAGCATAAAACTTCTTATTAATTGTGCACGTGAAGTCCTATTCCATGCTTTAGCTATATCTACTCGGATCTGTTCTTTTTGTCTGTTCTCTTCTTTTTTATTCTTTTCTTTTTTATGTTCTTTTTTTTTTTCTTCATACGTATTTTCCATAATTTTGAAGTCGATCCGGTTGTGTATCCAATTTGGAAAAATAACTTTAATAAGTCCGGATCTATCAAATGAAAACCAAGGTTTTTTTTTTGTTCTGTCCAAAAAAAGAGGAGAATGCGCATTTGCTTGAAACGGTTCCCATATACAAATTTTACGTCTTTGACCGCGGATAGAACCTTTTATTATTCCCCGGCGAAAATCAGATGTTTGGGAATACTGTCTCAAAGCTACTTCCTTTCTTGGATTCTCGGTAGCAGTCTTTTCCTTGATAGCAGTTAAAATCACTACACGTTTAGCTCTTCTTAAGCGAACTTCACGCTTGGTTGCGTGTTGTTGGAACTCGGTGATTAATTTATATGACCGCTGGGGAATTCTTTTACTGATTTCTTTTCTTCTACTAGATTCTTTTCTAATCTTGGTAAGATTTAGATGGTTTCGAACGATCTTGGAGAAATTTTTGAAAAATTCTTTTTCTTTTTCGAAATCTATTTTTACTTCTTCTTGGTGTGGTAATAAATAAGGATTCAAATTTAAATTATGGTTTGATTCAGTATCAAATTCACCGCTTAATAGTAAAAAATTATCAATTTCTAGTAATAATTTATTATTATTATATTGAACTGCGTACCCTTTTGGTTCAATTTTTTCGGAATCAGGATATGTAAAAAGGATACTATGAATCTGATTTATACCGCCTGTCTCTCTTACATTTTCTTTAAAAGTTTTCAGTAACGGTT